TTTAATTGAAAAAAAAAATCTTTCTATATAGATAGATATTGAAGTGCTATCTCGGATTCAAAAAAAAAAGAGAATCATTTCTTTCAATACTCACTTATTATTAGTTAACAATCCTAATCCTCATATGCTTAATTCTGATAGGAAATAAAATAGTAAAATAATTATTCATCGAATGACTATTCATCTATTGTATTTTCATCAAATAGGGGGCAGGAAGATTCTATGGAAAAATGGTGGTTCAATTCGATGTTGTCTAACGAGAAGTTAAAGTTAGAACATAGGTATGGTTTAAGTAAATCAATGGGAAGTCTTGATGCTATTGGCCATACCAGTGGAAATGATGAACCCCTTCTAAATGATATGGAGAAAAATTGGAGTGATAGTGTTAGTTATAGTTTCAGTAATGTTGATTATTTATTTGGTATCAGGGATATTTGGAGTTTGATCTCTGATGACACTTTTTTAGTTAGGGATAGTAATGGTGACAGTTATTCCGTATATTTTGATATTGAAAATCATAGTTTTGAGATTGACAATGATAGTTCTTTTCTGAGTGAATTAGAAGGTTTTTTTTCTAGTTTTTTGAATAGGGGGTCTAAGAGAAACAATCACTACTATTATCATTACATGTATGATACTCAATCTAGTTGGACTAATCACATTAATAGTTGCATTAATAGTTATCTTCGTTTTGAAGTCAGTATTAATAGTTCCATTTCAGGTGGTACTGACAATTACAGTGACAGTTACATTTATAATTTCATTTGTACTGAAAATGTAAGTGGTAGTGAAAGTGGAAGTTTTAGTATAAGAACTCGTAATAATGGCAGTGATTTCAATATAAGAGGAAGATCTAATGATTTCGATATAAATAAAAAATACAGACATTTATGGGTTCAATGCGAAAATTGTTATGTATTAAATTATAAAAAACTTCTTAGGTCAAAAATGAATGTTTGTGAACAGTGTGGATATTATTTGAAAATGAGTAGTTCAGATAGAATCGAACTTTCGATTGATTCGGGCACTTGGGATCCTATGGATGAAGATATGGTTTCTATGGACCCCATTCAATTTCATTCAGAAGAGGAACCTTATAAAGATCGTATCAATTCTTATCAAAGAAAGACAGGTTTAACTGAAGCTGTTCAAACAGGCATAGGTCAACTAAACGGTATTCCCGCAGCAATTGGGGTTATGGATTTTAAGTTCATGGGAGGTAGTATGGGATCTGTAGTAGGTGAGAAAATCACTCGTTTGATTGAGTATGCTACTAATCGATCTCTACCTGTCATTATTGTGTGTGCTTCTGGAGGAGCACGCATGCAAGAAGGAAGTTTGAGCTTGATGCAAATGGCTAAAATATCTTCTGCTTCATATAATTACCAATCCACTAAAAAGTTATTCTATGTACCAGTCCTTACATCTCCTACAACCGGTGGAGTAACAGCCAGTTTTGGTATGTTGGGAGATATCATTATTGCTGAACCTAATGCGTACATTGCATTTGCGGGTAAAAGAGTAATTGAACAAACATTGAATAGGACAGTACCCGATGGTTCACAAGCGGCTGACTATTTATTCCATAAAGGCTTATTTGACCCAATCGTACCACGTAATCCTTTAAAAGGTGTTCTAAGTGAGTTATTTCAGCTCCATGGTTTCTTTCCCTTGAATCAAAATTCAAAAAATTAAAGTATAGCACTAGATTCAGTTATTTTGTTTGTAGCGAACAAGTATTTAGTTCATCATAATAAAAAAAAACTAAGAAAAATGTTCTTTGGTGATATAAGTTACACTTTCTAGTAAGAGTCAGAAGTTTCGGATAATTTTTTTTCTTTAAATTTAATATTTTAATATTATTTTTATATTTCAAATTTCTATTTTAATATAAATATATTATTTAGAAATTATATATTTATATATACTTAATTGTTTATATATACTTAGTAGTATAATATACTATAAAATACAATAGTCAATATTACCTAATATTACTTATAATAGATATACTTATCATATCATAAGATATCTTTCTAATAGATACAAATATATAGATACAAATATTAAATCGAGGCACCCATTCTATGACAGATCTCAACTTACCCTCTATTTTTGTGCCTTTAGTGGGCCTAGTATTTCCGGCAATTGCAATGGCTTCTTTATCTCTTCATGTCCAAAAAAATAAGATTGTCTAGATCCAATGGGACCAAATCCTATCAATTTATTTCAACACTGTATCATAATACAGATATTTTTTTAGTGCAATATGGTACGATATGTGGCTCTTTCCACACACAAATGAAAGAACTGTTATGTATGCGGATACATGCTATCTGCATAAATGCATGTATATATATATAGCTGGTTAAAAATGGATCAGTAAATATTTTTAATAGAAGGTCAATGTATCTAACCAATTACTCCACATCAGAATAGTGCTAGTTGATGAAAGTTACTTCGGGATCAAGAAAGGTAAAGTCAAATTTGGGTTATTCTCTCAATTCCAATCGAATGCAACTGGATCTAGTATAGTATGAATTGGCGATCAGAACATATATGGATAGAACTTATAAGGGGGTCTCGAAAAACAAGTAATTTTTGCTGGGCCTGTATCCTTTTTTTAGGTTCACTAGGATTCTTAGCGGTTGGAACTTCCAGTTATCTTGGTAGGAATCTGATATCCATATTTCCATCTCAGCAAATTCTTTTTTTTCCACAAGGAATCGTGATGTCTTTTTATGGGATCGCAGGTCTGTTCGTTAGCTCCTATTTGTGGTGCACAATTTTGTGGAATGTAGGTAGTGGTTATGACCAATTCGATAGAAAAGAAGGAATTGTGTGCATTTTTCGTTGGGGATTTCCTGGAATAAATCGTCGCATCTTCCTTCGCTTCCTTATGAGAGATATCCAATCAATCAGAATTGAGGTTAAAGAGGGTCTTTATCCTCGTCGTGTCCTTTATATGGAAATCAGAGGTCAAGGGGCCATTCCCTTGACTCGTACTGATGAGAATTTTACTCCACGAGAAATTGAACAAAAAGCTGCCGAATTGGCCTATTTCTTGGGCGTACCAATTGAAGTATTTTGAAATGAATTGAACACAATAAAGAATAAATGTTTTATCGGCATGGGGGAAGGAACTTGCTAATTCCTTTTTTAATACAATTGAAGTCTTTTTGGAATGTTCATTTGAACAAAACATGTTAGATTATTCTATTTCCTCCTTCCTTTGTCGTGGCGACTCCCATAGAATAAACCAAAAAAGCAGGAGGGCGTATATGGAATAACTATAATAAACTATACTATAATAAAGAAGAAAATTAAGAAAAGAAGAAATTTTTGTATACCATTTGTATACCAAAAGTATTTCGTATGCGTATGGATCCCAACTCAATTCTTTTCTACTAGAAAATTTCTACTAGAAAAAAGACTAATCTAAGGCTAATATAATAAGTAAGGATTCATCAAATATATCCAAGATTTATTTCGTAATACGGAATTCATCTCATCTTTTTAGGCCCAAAATTTTGATGATACCTTTTTTCCTTGGTTGTGGCTAGGCGGTGAAACATTTCGAAATAATTAACTGAGGGGGGTTTTCGTTTCTAAATCCGATTCGTTATTTTAAGTGGGTTTTCGAGTATTCATAGAAAGGAACAAATGAAGATGAAATTGCTTCGAATTTGCCCATTCGAATTTGCCCAATTGAGATATCTAGGAATAATATTGATTTTGCATTTTTATCCGAAAAGGGCGAACCCTTATCCCATTTCTATATTCCTTCTAGATCCAAGAACTAAATTCAATTTTGACACAAAAATTGGAATGAATAGACCCATAGGTTCAATACCTTGTTATAGAACTCGTGCTTCAGAGAAATATCATATAGAGTCAACGAATGAAGCAGGTTCATTAACGATTCAATTCACAGATAAAAAATGAAAAAAAAGAAAGCATTGCCTTCTTTCCCATATCTTGTATCTATAGTATTTTTGCCCTGGTGGGTCTCTCTCCCATTTAATAAATGTCTGGAACTTTGGGTTACAAATTGGTGGAATACCGGGCAATCCAAAACTCTCTTGAATATCATTCAAGAGAAAAACGTTCTAGAAAGATTCATAGAATTAGAAGAACTCTTTCTGTTGGACGAAATGATAAAGGAGTACCCGGAGACACATATACAAAAACTTCGTATAGGAATACACAAGGAAACGATACAATTGGTCAAAACACACAATGAATATCATCTCCATATCATTTTGCATTTCTCGACAAATATAATCTCTTTCGCTATTCTAAGTGGTTATTTTATTTTGGGTAATGAGGAACTTGTCATTCTTAATTCTTGGGTTCAGGAATTCCTCTATAACTTAAGTGACACAATAAAAGCTTTTTCGATTCTTTTAGTTACTGATTTATGGATTGGATTTCACTCGACTCATGGTTGGGAACTAATAATTGGTTCGTTCTACAACGATTTTGGATTGGCTCATAACGATCAAATTATATCTGGTCTTGTTTCCACCTTTCCAGTTATTCTAGATACAATTGTGAAATATTGGATTTTCCATTATTTAAATCGTGTATCTCCTTCGCTTGTAGTCATTTATCATTCAATGAATGAATGAAGAACTCATTTGATCTCCTGATATCAATCAAATAAATCAGAATCTTTCTTCCTTTATAAAGAAACCATTTTGAATCTTACTTAATTCTTTATATTTTATTTCTACCAGTTCAAGGTATTCGTCCTATATTACAGTACAACTATTCCAGTACAATGACAGACTCGTGCATAGGGAACTTTACTAGTTCCCTATCTAATTTATTGTAGAAATTCCGAGATCCATGATTGGACATGCAAAATAGAAATACTTTTTCTTGGGTAAAGGAACAGATGACTCGATCCATTTCTGTATCGATCATGATATATGTAATAACTCGAGCATCCATTTCAAATGCATATCCCATTTTTGCGCAGCAGGGTTATGAAAACC